TTACCGAGCAAGCAGAAACCCTTTTGAAGGAAGCTATTCAGGAACAGATCGAACTGTTTCTACTTGAAGAACAAGTATAAATTTCTCATTCTTTTTCTTAGTACAAGAGTAATCATTGAGAGAGAAATATTTCTTATTCGAATCATTCAAAAAAGATTTCTTGGGATAGACATTCAAAAAAAAATATATGGAAAAAAATTGCGTCCAATAGGATTTGAACCTATACCAAAGGTTTAGAAGACCTCTGTCCTATCCATTAGACAATGGACGCTTTTCATTCCTATTTTATTTTTTCAAATTCTTCCTTTCTCTTAAAAAAAAGATTACACGGAAAATTAATTAGGTAATAAAATTAAGGATGCATATAAAAATGGATAATGCATGTAGAATAAGGAATATAGAGCGGGTAGCGGGAATCGAACCCGCATCGTTAGCTTGGAAGGCTAGGGGTTATAGTCGACGTTGATTGATCATTTTTAACGTCTCTAATTCAAAACCGAACATGAAATTTTGCTTTCATTCGGCTCCTTTATGGAAAGTCGATGTATTCCCAGAGAAAAAATGAGATCCATAACATCTATGTCGGCTTGAATGCATACAAAGCTACTCGCTTTCTAGATGATCCCTCTAGAGGGAGGATTATACCAAATCTGTTTAGTCTAGTTACTTCGTCCCCTATTTCCACTCGCGGGATCCTGAGGAAAAGAATTTTGTTTCCACCGAGCTGAAACAATATGCCGATCGTTCTAGTAAACCAAAACCATCGTTTTCTAGCTATTTTGCTTCAATCTTTTCTTTACAACACAAAAATTAAAGATCTAGTTACGATTGGAAATAGATTTTTGTATCTTCATCCATAGATCCTTTACTCATACTCATTGAATTGGAAGATTTGATCCAATAAAAAAATTTTTGCTTCGCGACCCCATAATCCCATTTTTTTTTATTCAATTTCGAATTGACCTTTGGATACAAATCGCGAGAATGTATATGATTCCTCAAATCAAATATGCTATTGAGGGTAAAAGGATTAATCCTTTTTAAGAAATAAAGTTTTTGATCGGAATATGAAAAAACCGAAAGACCCCTTAACTATTTAAGTTGTTAATAGAACGAATCACACTTTTACCACTAAACTATACCCGCTACATATTCATTATTGTATATGAATGGATCATTTGTCGAACAAAGGAATGAGACACTATAAAGATAGCATCAAAGAAATGATAGCGTTGACACTTCGTCCCACTGGGGACTTGAAAAAATGGGGTAAGAGCGGAAAGCTTATTTAAATAACATAAAAAACATAAAAAGAAAGTTCGATTATATATATGCTTTTCCTTTCCTTTGCGGGAAGTCATTACTAACAGTCTCGGATCAAAGGAGTTATTAAAGCTGGACCGTCAAAATGAGAAATTCCACCTTTCTTTTTCAACTTTCCTTTCAACTGACAGATCAGATCTTATGAATTCGGGTCAATTGGATCTCAAGTATTCAAATAAAGCCTGTCCCTTGAACAAGTAAATGAGTTATATTATAACTATACCATACTATAGTATTAATAATACTAAGAAATAGCACTTCTATCACAGGAATGGAAATTGCCCCTGTTCTTGTTTCAATAACAAGTATTTTTCATTTTATATCAAATCCTACATAATGAAATCGTTTGATCTATGAATAATTCATTAGAACAAAAGAAGTGATGTAATGGCCCGGCCAGTACTTTACTTAACCAGGCCGGGGTAATGAGCCTTTCTTACAAAATCAAAGAAGTGAAGTAAGGTATTTTTTCTATATCTATTCCATTGTTGAGTATCTGTTTCGAATCATTATCGAAATGGAATTACTGATCAAATTCGTAAATATCTTATCTAAGATGTTATCCATTTCGAATATATTGTTATCATTATGTTATTATATCATTATAATAAAGAAGGAAAACAAGAGTTTTTATCAACCTTTACTTCACGTGTTACATTACACAAAAAATTCCCATTTTCAATTGGGAGAGATGGCTGAGTGGACTAAAGCGGCAGATTGCTAATCCGTTGTACGAATTATTCGTACCGAGGGTTCGAATCCCTCTCTCTCCGCTCCCTCTGATCACTTCAGACTTTCTAATTTGAAAAAATGTCAATCCTTTTCCTTTTTCATCATAGGTAAATTCCATACATAAAAAAAACTAAGAAAGAAAAAAGTAAAGAAAAACGAAAAATATTTTTTTTTATTCCTCACGTCCAGGATTACGTCCCGGATCGTTAGATAAGAATCCAAAGATGAAGAGAGAAACAAAAAATATTACTACTGTGTAAACAAAGAGTTTGAGAGTAAGCATTGCACAATCTCCAAGATCTTTTTTTTTTTTTTTAGGAAATGGATTACCTTGATTTATTACATACACTATTTTGGCATGACACCCCAAAAATGAAAAAAAAGGGGGGGGATTTTCACGAATTTATTTGTAATAAGAAAGAAGGATCTAATTCCTTCATTACAAAAAATTTTTTGCCACATCCATTATTTGGTATTGTGGGGGACTTTATAAAGTCCTTGTTCACTGGAAGGTCAGAACGAGGAAATAAGTGGATCAAAATTTCTCACCGCGGTTAGGTTATTCAATATATAAGAATTCCTATTTTTGAATCGAGGGTTCAAAATGTAAGATTTCTCTGATCTTATCCATTTTTTTTTTTCGAATAAATACTGAATTTCGCGGAATATGAAATATTTCATCGAAAACTTACAGCAGCTTGCCAAACAAAGGCTAAGAGAAAAAAGAATAAAGGTATGACAGGCATAATGTCTACGATTGGATTGAAAAAGGCATAAGCCTCAGGCAATTTGGCAAAGAAAAAACTATTCAAATCAAAGGTAAAATTAAAACAGATAGAGATGAAACTAAAGATATTAAGCATAACAAACATTTCGTTCTTGTAGATTAGAAAATTGGATTTTGATTGAGTTATTTTTATGAAGGAAAACTGTAAAAAAAAGGCAGGTAAAAAAGTCCTTCCTTTTCTTCGAACTCTCCCCAATCCAAAATCCTTCCTTTCATTCTCAAACGAGAATACAAGGAATTATAGTTTCATACAATATCTTAATTGAATTCTATGTAATGATCAATAATTTTTTTTCATATTTCTATGTGTTGAATCCTAGCAACAAAATATTTCATATTTTGGTTTGTATTGACGAATAACCAATACTAATATTAGTGTTTATTAGTGTCGAATATAAATCGAAATGGGGCGTGGCCAAGCGGTAAGGCAATGGGTTTTGGTCCCGTTACTCGGAGGTTCGAATCCTTCCGTCCCAGATTGTCTCTATCAGAAACAAAAGATTCTTCTCTTTAACAACTTTCTGTTTAATGTTGGATACAATGTGATCCAATCCTTTGTTTTTGATTCTAGGAATAATTCGGAGAATTCTATCTTTTCTTTCATAAGAAAACCTATGTTCCATATTCATGAAATGTGAATTCTCACGCGATGCGTTCGTAATCGAAATGTGAAAGAAAGGGCTCTTTATTCCTTTCCCCAAAGAAAGTCTAAAGAAAATAAAGGGCGTATCTCAATTCCACATAAAATGTGGAAACTAAAGAGTACGTAGTTTTTGATACTAATTTTATCGTTCGTCTTAAAACTTCTAAAGCCGAGAAAGAACAAATAGGAAAAACAAATTGATCCAGATCTTATTTTTTTTTTACTTCATATAATATAAAATAAACCTTGATACTCGAAGAAGTATGGGAAATCGATATTATATAGAAACTTCCGACCTTTTTGAGTCATCAGAATAGCTTATATTTGGTTAATAACTTATTTTGTTACGTGATTGGAAATCCATTAAAGGTCGTTCTTTTGAGATTTAGAATTTATTTGTTCGGGAAAAGGGGTCCTTTCATAATTGCCCATCTCAAATAATCTGTTGAAAATGGAAATCAAATAATATTTAAGTAAACTCGTTTATTTGTCCTTTTTAGAAATCTGTTTCATTCATATGTATGATAGAATAGGGGGTTAGGTTAAATAAATGAACCCCTTTCTCTCTACGTATAAATATTTATATAAATATTTATACGTAGAGAGAAAGATAGAAAGTATAGATTATTATCTATCGGTTGAGCCAATAACTATTCATGATTCCATATTGAATCAATTACATACTGGTTCAAAATTTAATTCTAAATTAGAGGAATGTTATGGTAAAACTTCGTTTGAAACGATGTGGTAGAAAGCAACGTGCGACTTGAAGGACATGATCCACTGTGGATTTTTACGTCCACCATTTTCTATAGGAATGAAGATGCTCTTGACTCGACATAGTTTGTTCTGTTCCTGCTAAGAACCTAATTTGTATTGGGTTGGTAAATAAAAATAGTACATGATGGAGCTCGAGTAAAAAATCTTTATTCATTTATCGGGGGGCAAAATCTAGGGTTAGTAACAATGAATAAGTGAGACTAACTTTGTAAGTATATCCTCAATATCAATATATAAATTGAAAGGTTCAAATTAGAACAAGTTTGAATTCAAAATAAAGTCAAATTTGTCGGAATTTGGAAAACTTTTTCGATGTAAAGTGTATTACAAAGGAATCAATCCTTCATATTTCTTTTCCATAGAAATAAATAACAAAAGGTATGTTGCTGCCATTTTGAAAGAAGTAAGAATCACCGAAGTAATGTCTAAACCCAAGGATTTCACAAAGCAAAGAGACAGGATTCCGGAACAAGGAAACGCAATTTTCATCAATTGTCTCAATAATTTTATTAGAATGAGGAAAAAAATAGATTCGAGATGATACAAACAAAAGAGGTTAGAGACGACTCAATAAATTTCTGAGGATTTCACTTTGAATTCTTTACGAATTATCCAACTTGAGTTATGAGTACAAATGATATTTCTTTTTTTTTTCTGTAAGTGTAGTGAAGAACAAAAAAATAACTAAAATCATAGTCTAATTCATGCTCTTATGTATCCATTTGCTATTATACACAGAAATTAGAATCATTTTTTCTCGAGCCGTATGAGGAGAAAACCTCCTATACGTTTCTAGGGGGGGCATTATTTATTTATATCTATCCCAATGAGCGATCTATCGAATCGTTGCAATTGATGTTCGATCCCGAAGAGAAGGAAGAGATCTTCGAAAAGTAGGTTTTTACGATCCGATACAGAATCAAACTTATTTAAATGTTCCCGCTATTCTATACTTCCTTGAAAAAGGCGCTCAACCTACAGGAACTGTTCATGATATTTTAAGGAAGGCAGAATTATTTCAAGAAAGAACTTCGAGTTAATTAAAGGAAAAAACAAAATGAATGAATAAAAAAGGGGGGTTAACTAGTATCTATTTTTTTGTAATTATTTACCCACAAGTTGCCCTTTTCTTGTTCTATTCATACTTCATCTTGAATATCTTCATTTTGTTTTTTCTTTTTGTAGGGGAATCCGCCAACAAATAAGTAGTAAATCTTGTTTATTGGACCTCTATTGATTGAATAAATCCGATATTTTTTCTCCACCTCACCTCGTCTTTATTTTTCATCTAAATTTCTTTTTTATGTTGTGCCAATCCAACACAAGTCTTTATTTGATTTCCTTATTAATTTGTTTTCTCAACATTCCATTTATATTGACAATGGTGTATCGAAGAAATATAATTTGATCGATCGTAGATAAATGGATCCGTTTACCCCGATCCCTATTGCTTTTTTCTTCACTTTAGTCAAGGGGTTTTTGTCGGATTTATTTTTATACAAGACGCGTTTTCTTAACGAAAGAAGCGGCCTGTCAATTTTGATATTTCTATTCCGTTGTTTTTTAAATTGACCTTCAAATATTTCTTTTCGATTTCTTGTTAGTTCAATGTTTTGATGGAGTGGTGTAGTGCAATTCAATTGATTTTTTTTGATCATCTCTACATATCATATTTATTTGGGTTGCTAACTCAACGGTAGAGTACTCGGCTTTTAAGTGCGACTATGATCTTTTACACATTTTTGGATGAAGCAACGAATTCGTCCAGACTATTGGTAGAGTCTATAAGACCGCGACTGATCCTGAAAGGTGATGAATGGAAAAAACAGCATGTCGTAATAATAAGAAAAAAATCGAATTTTTTATTTCGTATATTCTTCTTTTTTAGTAGTAGAATTTAGATAGAATTTGGAGTTTATCCTTATCGGATCATTACAAAATTTTGTTTTGATTTGTGTGGAAGAGGACAAAAGAAATTAACATACATTTATAGTTGGGTCTAGTGAATAAATGGATAGAACCTCTTGGTTCCAATTCTGGTAAAAAAAAGCAACGAGCTAATATTCTTAATTTGAATAATTACCCGATCTAATTAGATGTTAAAAATAAATTAGTGCCTGGTGGGGGAAGGGGTTCTCTTGTGAGTGGACCGTCGATTCTTTTTCTTTAAAAAAAGATCCTAACTATTCCATATTATCGATTGGAGACAGATGTGTAGAAGAAACAGTATACTGATAAAAAAATTTGTTCCAAAATCAAAAGAGCGATTAGGTTGCAAAAATAAAGGATTTTGGACCCTCTTGTAATTATAACGAAGATAAACCACTCGGTTGGATAGAAGAAGAGAGGAAAAAGATCTGTTGAGTGGACTCCTCGTTTCCGGGGGTATATATTTTTTTCTTACTATATACATAATAGATACCCTGTTTTGACCATATTGCACTATGTATTATTTGATAACCTAAGAAATGTTCCTGCTTATAGTTCAAGTAGAAATGTAACTAAATGGAAAAATTACAAGGATATTTAGAAAAGGGTAGATCTGGGCAACAACCCCTCCTATATCCGCTTCTCTTTCAGGAGTATATTTATGCACTTGCTCATGATCGTGGTTTAAAAGGTTCCCTTTTTTACGAACCTACGGAAGTTTTTGGTTATGACAGCAAATCCAGTTTAGCGCTTGTGAAACGTTTAATTATTCGAATCTATCAACAGAATTTTTTTCTTTCCGTGGTTAATGATTCTAACACAAATCGATTCGTTAGTCACCACCACAACAATTTTTGTTATTCCCATTTTTATTCTCAAGTGATATCAGAAGGTTTTGCAATTCTTGTAGAAATTCCATTCTCGCTGCGATTAGTATCTTATTTCGAAAAAAAAGAAATACCAAAATCTCATAATTTACGCTCTATTCATTCCATTTTTCCTTTTTTAGAGGACAAATTATTACATTCAAATTATGTATCAGATATATTAATACCCCATCCCATCCATATGGAAATCTTGGTTCAAATCCTTCAATGCTGGATTCAAGATGTTCCCCTTTTGCATTTCTTGCGATTCTTTCTTCATAAATATCATAATTGGAATAGTTTTCTCATTACTCCAAAGAAATCTATTTATGTTTTTTCAAAAGAAAATAAAAGACTATTTCGGTTCCTATACAATTCTTATGTATCTGAATGTGAATTTTTATTAGTTTTTCTTCGTAAACAATCTTCTTATTTACGAT